ATAATAACGAATAGAAAGGAATTAATGACTTGGACTGGGTATTAACGGTCAATCTCCGGTAGAAGGTTCCGTCGGAACAATTATTTATTTCAGGTACCTCTTAAATAAAAAAAAAAAAAAGAGAGAAAATGTGGGGAGAAATGACAAGAAGATATTGGAACATGAATTTTGAAGAGATGGTGAAAGCAGGAGTTCATTTTGGCCATGGTACTAGGAAATGGAATCCTAGAATGGCATCTTACATCTCTTCAAAGCGTAAAGGTATTCATATTACAAATCTTACTCGAACTGCTCGTTTTTTGTCAGAAGCCTGTGATTTAGTTTTTGATGCAGCAAGTATAGGAAAACACTTCTTAATAGTTGGTACCAAAAATAAAGCAGCCAATTTAGTAGCATCAGCTGCAATAAGGGCTCGGTGTCATTATGTTAATAAAAAATGGCTCGGTGGTATGTTAACGAATTGGTCCACTACAGAAATGAGACTTCATAGGTTCAGGAACTTGAGATCGGAACAAAATACGGGGAAACTCAACTGTCTCCCGAAAAGAGATGTAGCAATGTTGAAGAGGCAATTATCTCACTTGCAAACCTATCTGGGCGGGATCAAATATATGACGGGGTTACCCGATATTGTAATCATCGTTGGTCAGCAAGAAGAATATACGGCTCTTCGAGAATGTCTCACTTTGAGGATTCCAACAATTTGTTTAATCGATACAAATTGTGACCCGGATCTCGCAAATATTCCGATTCCAGCGAACGATGACGCTATAGCTTCAATCCGATTTATTCTTAACAAATTAGTATCCGCAATTTGTGAGGGCAGTTCTAGCTATATAAGAAATTGTTGATTAGGATAAGTCAATGACTTTGGAAACTCCATAAATTGATTGAATCGGTTACTATCCCTGAGTCTCAAAAAAGAGATCAAAATCACTGGGGATATTATGTGATCACTTGGGATCCGAAATATACGATTGATTCAAAGTAGACGAGTTGAGAAAGAGATACGAGATGGCTGAATCAAAATAATTCCTTTTTAAGTTCTATTTATGTCAGAGGGCAATATGAATGTTTTACCCTGTTCCATCAACTCACTAAAAGCGTTATACGATATATCCGATGTGGAAGTAGGCCAACATTTTTATTGGCAAATAGGGGGTTTCCAAGCCCATGCCCAAGTACTTATCACTTCTTGGGTTGTAATTGCTATCTTATTAGGTTCAGCCACTATAGCTGTTCGGAATCCACAAACCATTCCAACCGACGGTCAGAATTTCTTCGAATATGTCCTCGAATTCATTCGAGACTTGAGCAAAACTCAGATTGGAGAAGAATATGGTCCTTGGGTTCCCTTTATTGGAACTATGTTCCTATTTATTTTTGTTTCTAACTGGTCAGGTGCCCTTTTACCCCGGAAAATCATACAGTTACCACATGGAGAGTTAGCTGCACCCACGAATGATATAAATACTACTGTTGCTTTAGCTTTACCTACGTCAGTGGCATATTTCTATGCGGGTCTTACCAAAAAAGGATTGGGTTATTTCGGTAAATACATTCAACCAACTCCAATACTTTTACCAATTAACATCCTAGAAGATTTCACAAAACCCTTATCACTTAGTTTTCGACTTTTCGGGAATATATTAGCGGATGAATTAGTAGTTGTTGTTCTTGTTTCTTTAGTACCTTCGGTGGTTCCTATACCTGTCATGTTCCTTGGATTATTCACAAGCGGGATTCAGGCTCTTATTTTTGCAACTTTAGCGGCAGCTTATATAGGTGAATCCATGGAGGGCCATCATTGACTAGCTTCCGAAATGGTCTTAAAAAAAAGCTTATCCCAACTCATACCGGTATATACGATCTAGAATAGGAGCAAAAAAAAAATGTATGATATTAGAGAATTAAAAAAAAGTAAGGGGGGTCGAGCTGGGTATATGTAAGGGCTCTAAGCCAATCCCTGTATATGTTTCGAAGAATGATTCTAGAATCCGGTTCAATAGAAGATACGGATGGTTTACGTTATTAAAGAAACAATGTATATGTGATATTAGATATTCACTAGTTATATATGGGCTATCCATATATATTATTTCCCATCCCACTGAATTTAGACGGATTCCAATGCAAGCCCTTCCGTTTTATCTGTGACTGTGGATTGAATGAATAAACAACTGAAGTCAAGCATGCATCATGCATTATAGAAGAGAAAGAGCGAAGAATTGAAAGAATGGAATGGTTCGGAACAAAGAAATGGAAGAACTGGAACCGTATAGATTTACAAAGACTCCACGGATAGGAACTAAAAACGAGATATCGAAGTAGCTCTGATGATTCAGTAATATTATTATTTCAATTCAGAGTTCTTAGTTCTTTTTTTTTTTCGGATAGATCTTAAGTGATGGAATAATGAAGTAATAATTCATCGGTTGATTGTATCATTAACCATTTCTTTTTTTTGGTGCGAGGAACTTAATATGAATCCATTGATTTC